TGAATTAATAAGTCGAACAAAAGCTCTAGAAAAAGAAAAGGGATTTCTTGCTCTAGATATGCTCGAAAAAAGGACCAGATTATGCAATGATGAAAACGAACAAAAATACTTGCCCAAAACGTATGACCCCTTTTTGAGGGGACCATATCGTGGAACAATAAAAAAATTCTATTCACATATGATCATGAATGATTTAATCACTTCTACAGATACGGAGGATTCCATAGAAATCAATTGGATAAATAAGATTTATGGGCTACTTCCTAATAATTCTAATTATTCCAGAAAATTTGAACATCAAAAGAATCCGCCTGATAGGGAATCATTACTGAATTATATTGGTAATTCCTTAACCTCAATCAAAGAATTTCCTTTTGAGCCTGCACCCATTTTGCATTTAAAAAAATATTCTTTATTGAGAGAGCAAACAAGAATTGATTTTGAAAATCAAACAAAAGCTTTAAAATGGGTATTCGATGTAATTACAACTGATCCAAACGATCAAACAATAATTAGAAATAAATCTATTGGAATAGAAGAAATCCATAAAAGGGTTCCTCGGTGGTCATACAAATTAACTGATGATTTGGAAGAACAGGAGGAAGAAAATGAGGAAGAATCTAAGGAAGATCATGAAATTCGTTCAAGAAAAGCCAAACGCGTAGTAATTTATACTGATAACAATCAGAATACCAACCCTATTACAACTACAAATAATACTAATAATAGTGATCAAGCAGAAGAGGTGGCTTTGATACGTTACTCGCAACAATCGGATTTTCGTCGGGATATAATCAAAGGATCCATGCGTGCTCAAAGACGTAAAACGGTTATTTGGGAAATGTTTCAAGCAAATGTGCATTCTCCGCTTTTTTTGGATCGAATAGACAAAACATTTTTTTTTTCTTCTTTTTATATCTCTGAAATGATGAATCTCATTTTTAGGAATTTGGTGGGGAGAGAACCAGAATTGAAAATTTCACATTTTGATTTTGAGGAGGAAGAGACAAGGGAAAAAGAGAAAAAAAACGAAGAAAAAAAAGAGGAAAATGAACGTATAGTAATATCAGAAACTTGGGATAGCATTATATTTGCTCAAGCAATAAGAGGTTTGATGTTAGTAACCCAATCTTTTCTTAGAAAATACATTGTATTGCCTTCATTGATAATTGCTAAAAATATTGGCCGTATGTTATTATTCCAATTCCCCGAATGGTATGAGGATTTGAAGGAGTGGAATAGAGAAATGCATGTTAAATGCACTTATAATGGTGTTCAATTATCAGAAACAGAATTTCCCAAAGATTGGTTAACAGACGGTATTCAGATAAAGATTCTATTTCCTTTCTGTTTGAAACCTTGGCGAAGATCTAAAATACGATCTCATCCTAGGGATCAAATAAAAAAAAAAGGAAAAAAAGACAATTTTTGTTTTTTAACGGTTTGGGGAATGGAAGCGGAATTCCCTTTTGGGAATCCCCGAAAACGACCTTCCTTTTTTGAACCCATTTATAAAGAACTCCAAAAAAAAGTTAGAAAAGTTAAAAAGGATTTCTTTCTACTTCTAAAAGTTTCAAAAGAAAAAACAAGATGGATCATTAAAATACTTCTAGTTCTAAAACGAATAATGAAGGAAATTCAAAAAGTAAACCCAATATTCTTATTTGAATTGAGCAAGGTGAAAGTATATGAAACGGCTGAAAATGGAAAAGATTCCGAAATAAATAATAAGATTATTCACAAATCAACCATTCAAATCCAATCCATGAATTGGACAAATTATTCACTCATAGAAAAAAAGATGAAAGATCTTTCTGATAGAACAATCACAATCAGGAATCAAATAGAACGAATCACAAAAGACAAGAAAAAAATAATTCTAACTTGTGCTGATAAAAGATCAAAATCACAGAAACATATTTGGCAGATATTCCAAAGAAAAAATATACGATTAATACGTAAATCACATTATTTTATGAAATCTCTGATTGAAAATATATATATAGATATCTTGCTATGTATGATTACCATTCACAGGATCTATTTCCAACTTTTCTTTGAATTTGAATCAACAAAAAAAATAATCAATAAATCCGTTTACAACGATCAAACAAATCAGGAAGGAATTGATGAAAGAGATCAAAATACAATGAACTTTTTTTCCACTATAAAAAAGTCCTTTTCGAATACTAATATTAGTAATAGTACAAAAATGTATTATGACTTATCCTCCTTGTCCCAAGCATATGTATTTTACAAATTATCACAAACCCAATTACTTAACAAGTATCAATTGAAATCTCTACTTCAATATCAGGGGACTTATCCTTTTATTAAGGATAAAATCAAGGATTATTGTATGACACGAGGAATATTTGATTACAATTCAAGACATAAGAAAATTCATAAGTCTGGAATGATTGAATGGAAAAACTGGTTAAAGGGGCATTATCAATACAATTTATCTAAAACCAAATGGTCGCGGTTAGTACCGCAAAAATGGCGAAATAGAATCAATCAACGTTATAGGATTCAAAATAAGGACTCAATTAAAGCGGATTCATATAAAAAAGAAAAAGACCAATTAATTCATTACGTGAAACAAAATTACTATGCAGCGGATTCATTGACAAATCAAAAAGAAAAATGGAAAAAACACTACAGATATGATCTTTTATCACATAAATATATGAACTATGGGGATAAGGAGGATTTTGATATTTATGGGTCAAGATTACAAGTAAACGGGGTTCACAAAATTCCATATAATTTCAATAAACCAAAATCCGAATCATTTTATGTATTGGTAAGTACAGCTATTAGTGATTATCTAGAAGAAGGATATATTATTGATACGCATAAAAATCTAGATAGAAAATATTTTGATTGTCGAATTCTCCACTTTTGTCTTAGAAAAAATATCAATATTGAGACCTGGACCAATACACATATCGGTACCAAAATTGATAAAAATACTAAGACTGAAAAAAAAATCAACAACAAATTGAAAAAAAAAGATATTTTTTCTCTTACGATTCATCAAGAAATCAACCCATCCAATCAAAAAAGTATTTTTTTTAATTGGATGGGAATGAATCAAGAAAGAGTTTATCATACCATATCAAATCTAGAATCTTGGTTCTTCCCAGAATTTGTCTTACTTTTTGATGCATATAAGATTAAACCATGGATTATACCAATCAAATTACTTCTTTTTGACTTTTATTTTTATAAAAATAAAAGTCAAAATAAAAACATCAATATAAATAGAAAAAATAATCTTCAGATGATATCTCATCAAAAAAAATATCTTAAATTAGAAAATTCCAACCAACAAAAAAATGAGCAACAGGACCAAGTAAATCTTGTATCAGATCTACGAAAAGAAAACAAAAAAAATGATATTGAAGAGAATTATGCGGGATCAGACATTACCATTAAAAAAGGTAAGAAGAAAAAACAATCCAAGAAAAACAAGAAAGCAGAACTAGATTTCTTCCTGAAAAAATATTTCCTTTTTCAATTAAGATGGGATGACTCCTTGAACCAAAGAATGATCAATAATATCAAGGTATATTGTCTCTTACTTAGACTGATAAATCCAAAAGAAATTGCTATATCCTCGATTCAAAGAGGAGAGATGCATCTGGATGTAATGCTAATTCAGAAAGATCTAGCTCTTACAGAATTGATAAAAAAAGGAATATTAATTATCGAACCAATTCGTCTATCTATAAAAAGGGATGGAAAATTGATTATATATCAAACTATAAGTATTTCATTGGTCGAGAACAATAAACACCAAACTAATAGAAAATGCATAAAAAAAAGTTATATTGATAAGAGGAATTTGGATAAACCCATTGTACGATATGGGAATATGCTTGTGAATGGGGACACAAATTATTATGATTTCCTTGTTCCCGAAAATATTCTATCTCCTAGACGTCGCAGAGAATTGAGAATGTTAATTTGTTTCAATTCCCATAATTGGAATGTTACGGATAGAAATAGAAATCCATTATTTTGCAATGAAAACAACATAAGAAACTCTGGAAAATTTTTGGATGAGGACAAGCATCTTAATACGGATACAAATAAATTCATTAAATGCAAATTTGTTCTTTGGCCCAATTACCGATTAGAAGATTTAGCTTGTATGAATCGCTATTGGTTTGATACCAATAATGGCAGTCGTTTCAGTATGTCAAGGATACATATGTATCCACGATTTAGAATTATTTAATTTAATAGTATATTTCCTATATCATATATATATATATCTATATTCCGTGACATTTTCGGTATATGAAAGCCGAAAGATGTATGCATATGCTATGTTATATTTTGGTAAATGATACAGATTGAATGGTGTATCCATTCAATTGGATATAGGAATAAATAAATTAGGGGAATCCTTTTAGATAGAAATAAATTCTTTTCTTTCGTTAATGTGGAAACATATTATCCCTTTCTATCCAAATCAAATTTTCAATTTGATTTGGATAAAATAAAGAAGTAGTATATGAATAAATCCAAATTTTTGTGTGTACTAGATGTGTGTACTAGATTAAAATAACCGGCATAATTCTTTTTTTTTTTTATTTATTTTTCCTGATCGGAAAAATCCATGAAAAAGAAAGAAAAAGGATAGAAAAATTTTTTATGGTCAAAAATTCATTCATTTCCATTATTCCACAAGAAGAAAAAGAAGAAAACAAAGGTTCTGTTGAATTTCAAGTATTCAGTTTCACCAATAAGATACGGAGACTTACTTCACATTTGGAATTGCACAAAAAAGATTTTTTATCACAAAGGGGTCTACGAAAAATTCTAGGAAAACGTCAACGGTTGCTGGCTTATTTGTCAAAGAAAAATAGAGTACGTTATAAGAAATTAATTGGTCAGTTGGATATTCGAGAGCCAAAAACTCGTTAATTTAATCGTTTGAATTTTTTAGTAGTATTCAATTTTTTGTTTTGATGAGTCTCGTTTTGAGGAATTCATGGAATAATGAATTAAGGAAGAAAAGATATGACAGTACCGGTTACAAGAAAAGATCTCATGATAGTCAATATGGGGCCTCACCACCCATCAATGCATGGTGTTCTCCGACTAATCGTTACTCTCGATGGTGAAGATGTTATTGACTGTGAGCCCATATTGGGCTATTTACACAGAGGAATGGAAAAGATAGCGGAAAATCGAACAATTATACAATATCTACCTTATGTAACACGATGGGATTATTTAGCTACTATGTTCACAGAGGCAATAACCGTAAATGCGCCAGAACAATTGGAAAATGTTCAAGTACCTCAAAGAGCTAGCTATATCAGAGTAATTATGCTGGAATTGAGCCGTATAGCTTCTCATTTGTTATGGCTTGGACCTTTTATGGCGGATATCGGTGCACAGACTCCCTTTTTCTATATTTTCAGAGAAAGGGAATTGATATATGATCTATTCGAAGCCGCCACAGGTATGCGAATGATGCATAATTATTTCCGTATTGGAGGAGTAGCTGCTGATCTACCTTATGGATGGATAGATAAATGTTTGGATTTCTGCGATTATTCTTTAACAGGAGTTGTTGAATATCAAAAACTTATTACGTGGAATCCCATTTTTTTGGAACGAGTTGAAGGAGTGGGCATTATTGGTGGAGAAGAAGCTGTAAATTGGGGTTTATCAGGACCGATGTTACGAGCTTCTGGAATCCAATGGGATCTTCGTAAAGTTGATCATTATGAGTGTTACAATGAATTCGATTGGGAAGTCCAATGGCAAAAAGAAGGAGATTCATTAGCTCGTTATTTAGTACGAATCGGTGAAATGAAGGAATCCATAAAAATTATTCAACAGGCTCTAGAAGGAATTCCTGGAGGACCTTATGAAAATTTAGAAGTACGACGCTTTGATAGAGCAAAGAATTCCGAATGGAATGATTTTGAATATAGATTTATTAGTAAAAAACCTTCACCCAATTTAGAATTGTCGAAACAAGAACTTTATGTGAGAGTGGAAGCCCCAAAAGGAGAATTGGGAATTTATTTGATAGGAGATAATAGTGTTTTCCCCTGGAGATGGAAAATTCGTCCACCCGGTTTTATCAATTTGCAAATTCTTCCTCAGCTAGTTAAAAGAATGAAATTGGCTGATATCATGACGATATTGGGTAGTATAGATATCATTATGGGAGAAGTTGATCGTTGAAATGATAATTGATACGACAGAAGTACAAACTATCAATTCTTTTTCTACATCGGAATTTTTAAAAGAAGTGTATGGACTAATATGGATTGTACCCATTTTGACCCTTATATTGGGAATAACAATGGGGGTACTAGTAATTGTGTGGTTAGAAAGAGAAATATCTGCAGCGATACAACAACGTATTGGGCCTGAATATGCTGGCCCGTTGGGAATTCTTCAAGCTATAGCGGATGGGACTAAACTACTTTTTAAAGAGGACCTCCTCCCATCTCGAGGAGATATTCGTTTGTTTAGTGTGGGACCGTCTATAGCGGTTATATCAATTCTACTAAGTTATTTAGTAATTCCTTTTGGGTATCGTCTTGTTTTAGCCGATCTCAGTATAGGTGTTTTTTTATGGATCGCCATTTCTAGTATTGCTCCTATTGGGCTTCTTATGTCAGGATATGGATCGAATAATAAATATTCCTTTTTAGGTGGTCTACGAGCTGCTGCTCAATCTATTAGTTATGAAATACCATTAACTCTATGTGTGTTATCAATATCTCTACGTGTGATTCGTTGGAATATGAACTTTGAACCTCTCTTCTAGAAATAAAAGAAAAAAGAAAGAGGTTCAATGTATTGAATAGATGTTTTCATTTTTTTTTATTCAGCATTCGGGTTGATGAGTTAAACCAGATAGTTATATGAGTGAAACTAAACAGCTTCCAAATTTGTAGTAAGAAGAAACAATCTCATTCCCTATGTACAAGAATAAAGTTGAAGTAAAAATAAGCAGTGTAAACTGCTTACCCCAAGATTAAGATTTTTTGATTAGTCATCATATCTTGAAGCGGGCGCAAACAAAAGATCAACTGTATGGAGTTTCTACTACTGTCTCATATGTATTACTATACCGGGGATCAATCAAAAGTCAGTGGACGGTTAGGAACACCAAGGTACACAAAGGATTAGTAATGGAGATAATGTAAGGTATCAAAAAAGAGGTATTTCTTCATAAAACGAATCATAATAAGGACTTGAAATTGGTAGAAATGATCAAGTAGTACTTCCCTACGATTCCGATCTAGAGTATGCTCCTATTCACTGGTTAAAGAAATGACTATCAAGAACGAATTAATTCTTTATTTTATTTTTGAGTATCCTCCTCTGAGACAGAAGAACAGGAAAAAAGAAATGGAATGCAGTAATTGAATGAATAATAAAAAAAGGGGATCCCTATTTATTCTTTTCTCTATCCATATTCATACATATCGAATTCTTATCACGATTCATGAACTAATGACTAATTCTTTTTATTTTGTATTGATTGATATAAGGAGTATTTTATTGAAATATTAAGTTATTACCGAACAAAGAGAAATTTTTATTGTAAAGGATGAGATCAATTCGGAAGCACTTTTTTTATTATTCTAGCAGACAGAATTCCATTGGTCTAATTTGGGACTTTCCGATGTATCTTTATTCTATCCATCCAAAGATGGTGATAATACCGAACCCGTCCTTACATTTTTTTTGTGGCCATCGAGGAGCCGTATGAAGCTGAGGTCTCACGTACGGTTTTGAAATAGCGATGGGAACAGTGATGTTATTATCGACTATGATTATCTAACAGTTCAAGTACAGTTGATATAGTTGAAGCACAGTCAAAATATGGTTTTTGGGGGTGGAATCTGTGGCGTCAGCCTATAGGATTTATTGTTTTTCTAATTTCTTCTCTAGCCGAATGTGAGAGATTGCCCTTTGATTTACCAGAAGCTGAGGAGGAATTAGTAGCAGGTTATCAAACCGAGTATTCGGGTATCAAATATGGTTTATTTTATCTTGCTTCTTACCTAAATTTATTAGTTTCTTCATTATTTGTAACAGTTCTTTACTTAGGTGGGTGGAATTTACCTATTCCGTATATATCCATTTCTGAGCTTTTCGGAATAAAAAAAATCGCCGGCATTTTTGGAATAACAATGGGTATCCTTATTACATTAACTAAAGCTTATTTGTTTCTCTTCATTTCTATCACAACAAGATGGACTTTACCTAGAATGAGAATGGACCAGTTATTAAATCTTGGATGGAAATTTCTTTTACCTATTTCTCTAGGTAATCTGTTATTAACAACTTCTTCCCAACTTGTTTCATTATAAATAAGAGAATACGATAACACTATTTTAGATTCATAATCTCTATCAAACAAGAGAAAGAAAGGTCAAATTTTTCATGTATATCTACAATATGTTCCCTATGGTAATTGGGTCCATGAATTATGGTCAACAAACAATACGAGCTGCAAGGTACATTGGTCAAAGTTTCATAATTACCTTATCCCACACAAATCGTTTACCTGTAACTATTCAATATCCTTATGAAAAATCGATCACATCAGAGCGTTTCCGGGGTCGAATCCACTTTGAATTTGATAAATGTATTGCTTGTGAAGTATGTGTTCGTGTATGCCCGATAGATCTACCCGTTGTTGATTGGAGATTTGAAAGAGATATTAAAAAGAAACAATTACTTAATTATAGTATAGATTTCGGGGTTTGTATATTTTGTGGTAACTGTGTCGAGTATTGTCCAACAAACTGTTTATCAATGACTGAAGAATATGAACTTTCTACTTATGATCGTCACGAATTGAATTATAATCAAATTGCTTTGGGTCGATTACCAATCTCAATAATTGGAGATTACACAATTCAAACAGTTATGAATTCGACTCAAATAAAAATAGACAAAGATAAACCCTTTGATTCAAGAACAATTACCGATTACTAAGATTTTGTTTTGATATAAAGGATCCAAGCTTTTTATTTTGGGTAGTCAGTAACTACAAATAAAAACTAATGATTGTTGAGAATCACTCTTTGATTTAAACTAAAAATATATTTTTAGTGATGATTTCAAAATAGCAAATTTCAACTACTTTTTTCTTTTTTTTCTTTCGGATAAATATAAATAAAGTAAGGTTGGCCCGATAATTTTATCTATATCTACATTAATCCATATTCAAATTCAATTCAATTATAAATGTATCATATACATTATTATATACAAGAAAACAAAAATAGGGTAACCCCTTTTCCTTTCCTGGACCATTTATTTAGTAAAGTTAAAGTAAGGTCATGAAATAGTTAAAGTTATTTATTTTGTATTTTATACATAATGGGTTTACCTGGACCAATACATGATATTCTTGTTGTATTTCTGGGGTCAATTCTTGTATTAGGGGGTCTGGGGGTAGTATTATTTACCAATCCAATTTATTCTGCCTTTTCATTGGGATTGGTTCTTGTTTGTATATCCTTATTCTATATTTCATCGAACTCCTATTTTGTAGCTGCCGCACAGCTCCTTATTTATGTGGGAGCCATAAATATCTTGATCATATTTGCTGTAATGTTCATGAATGGTTCAGGATATTCCAATAATTCCTATTTTTGGACCATTGGAGATGGGGTCACTTTGATGGTTTGTACAACTATTCTTTTTTCACTAATTACTACTATCCCAGATACGTCATGGTACGGAATTATTTGGACTGCAAGGTCAAACCAGATTATGGAACAGGACCTAATAAATAACGTTCAACAAATTGGGATTCATTTATCAACAGATTTTTATCTTCCGTTTGAACTCATTTCAATAATTCTTTTAGTTTCCTTGATAGGTGCAATTACTATGGCTCGACAATAAGCAATAAAAATACTTAACTTATAATGATTCCCAATTCTTAGAATTCTAACTAAATTCTAAATAAATAAATAGAAATTTTTAGTTAAATCTATCTACCGTCAATATCTTCTTTTGTTGTGTAATTGTTCTATTCTAATCAATTGAATCGGTTGAATTGTTATTCATATTGAAATGAATCGAGATTGATAAGGAGTTAGTCAATGATGTTTGAGCATGTCCTTTTCTTGAGTGTTTATTTATTTTCTATCGGTATCTATGGATTGATCACAAGTCGAAACATGGTTAGAGCACTTATGTGTCTTGAGCTTATACTAAATTCGGTTAATATCAATCTTGTAACATTTTCTGATATATTTGATAGTCGCCAATTAAAAGGAGACATTTTCTCAATCTTTGTTATAGCCATTGCAGCTGCTGAAGCAGCTATTGGACTTGCTATTGTTTCGTCGATCCATCGTAACAGAAAATCAACTCGTATTAATCAATCGAATTTGTTGAATAATTAGTGATAATCATCATAGATAATTTAAATAAAGACACATAAAAATATTTAATAGAATTGAAATACTATTTTTTATTGAATTTGAATGCAATTCCATTTTATTGAATTGCATTTTTATATTTATATTGAAATAATGATGACCAATTTGTTGGCCAATTAATTTTAATTCGCATGTGTAACTCGTATCATCATAATTGTTGAAACGAAAATCAAAGTGTCTTGACCTTTTCTCATAAACAGATTGATTTAAGAAATATATTGATTGTTTTTAATAAACCACTGTTTCGTCTGGTGTCTACAATATTACAATATATAATATATGATTCATTTACTACTAATTTGATTTGACCAGATCGAAAATCTTTTATGTTCAAAACTTTAATTTATAGATCCAATGTCACATTCAGTAAAAATTTATGATACATGTATAGGGTGTACTCAATGTGTACGAGCTTGCCCCACAGATGTATTGGAAATGATACCTTGGGACGGATGTAAAGCCAAGCAAATAGCTTCCGCGCCAAGAACCGAGGACTGTGTAGGTTGTAAGAGATGTGAATCTGCCTGCCCAACAGATTTTTTGAGTGTCCGTGTTTATTTAGGGCCTGAAACAACTCGCAGCATGGCTCTATCTTATTGATACGTTACAAAAAACTCCACTTGAATCATTTGTGATTCCTCTTTACCGACAAAAGCCCGTGCTCGACAAAATATATTATTTTGAGGACGGGCTTCTCTGGTCAAAATGTATCTTGTCTTTATCACGAGTTATTTTCCTTGGTTAACAATACTTGTTGTTTTACCGATATTCGCGGGTTCCTCAATTTTCTTATTCCCTCATAGAGGGAATAAGATGTTTAGGTGGTATACTATATGTATATGCTTATTAGAACTCCTTCTAACGACTTATGCATTCTGTTATCATTTCCAATTGGATGATCCATTAATGCAATTGAAGGAAGATTCTAAATGGATAGATGTTTTTGATTTCCACTGGAGACTAGGAATCGATGGGCTTTCCATAGGACCCATTTTACTGACAGGATTTATCACTACTTTAGCAACTTTAGCAGCTTGGCCAATTACTCGAAATTCGCGGTTGTTCTATTTCCTGATGCTAGCAATGTACAGCGGTCAAATAGGATTATTTTCCTCTCGAGACTTTTTACTTTTTTTCATCATGTGGGAGTTAGAATTAATTCCTGTTTACTTACTTTTATCCATGTGGGGGGGAAAGAAACGTCTCTACTCGGCTACAAAGTTTATTTTGTACACTGCAGGGGGTTCCATTTTTTTCTTAATAGGAGTTCTAGGTATGGGTTTATATGGTTCCAATGAACCAACATTAGATTTTGAAAGATTAATTAATCAATCATATCCTGTGGCATTGGAAATAATATTCTATTTTGGCTTCCTTATTGCTTATGCTGTCAAATTGCCGATTATACCCCTACATACATGGTTACCTGATACCCATGGAGAAGCACATTACAGTACATGTATGCTTTTAGCTGGAATCCTATTAAAAATGGGCGCATATGGATTGATTCGGATCAATATGGAATTACTACCCCACGCTCATTCTATATTTTCTCCTTGGTTGGTGATAATAGGAACAATGCAAATAATCTATGCAGCTTCAACTTCTCTTGGTCAACGTAATTTAAAAAAGAGAATAGCCTATTCCTCTGTATCTCACATGGGTTTCACAATTATAGGAATTGGTTCTATAACCGACATGGGACTCAATGGAGCTATTTTACAAATGCTCTCTCATGGATTTATTGGTGCTGCACTTTTTTTCTTGGCGGGAACGAGTTGTGATAGAACACGTCTTGTTTATCTCGAAGAAATGGGAGGGATATCTATCCCAATGCCAAAAACATTTACCATGTTCAGTAGCTTCTCGATGGCTTCTCTTGCATTGCCAGGAATGAGTGGTTTTGTTGCGGAATTTTTAGTATTTTTTGGACTAATTACTAGTACAAAATATCTTTTAATGTCAAAAATGCTAATTACTTTTGTAATGGCAATTGGAATGATATTAACTCCTATTTATTTATTATCTATGTTACGTCAGATGTTTTATGGATACAAGTTATTTAATATTCCAAACTCTAATTTTTGGGATTCTGGACTACGAGAACTATTTCTTTCAATCTGTATCTTTCTACCCGTAATAAGTATTGGTATTTATCCCGATTTTGTTCTCTCGTTATCAGTTGACAAGGTACACGCTATCTTATCCAATTATTATCATAGATAGTGTTTCATTAATGAAACGGAAGGAAAGTCTTATAATTCTTTGAATTTAATATTTTGAAAATCGTTTGCTGTACTGTATAATGAAAAAAGAAATAAAATGAATAAGAATTGTAATTAGATACATCTCGAGTTTTTGAGAACCATTTAAATTTGAATGATTCCTTGATTCAAACGGTTCTCAAAAACTCATAAAAACAAACTTTCGTTATATATGGGATGATGTTTTTATCTTATGTATTCTTCATGTAGTTTATTCAATTAGATGTTTATGTGAATGAACCATAACTATGTAGACCTATTCCTAATAGATTGATCCCAAAATAGCATATCCAAATTATAATAAATCCTATAGAAGCTACAAGTGCCGAATTCGTACCTTTCCAATTTATATTTGTTCTAGTATGTAAATAAATCGCGAATATGGTCCAAGTAATAAATGCCCAAGTTTCCTTGGGGTCCCAATTCCAATAGGATCCCCATGCCTCATTAGCCCATACTGCTCCACAAAGAATACCTATGGTTAAAAAGGTAAACCCTAGACTAATGACACGATAACTCCAATAATCCAAACGCTCAGTTAATTGATATTTGTAATAATTTTGAAATGAAGGAAAAGAAGTGTTTTTAAAAACACTTCTTTTTTCATTCAAATATTCAATCTCACCAAAGAAAAATGACTTAATTAATAAATTATTGCTTTTACAAAAAATTTTGATGTTTTTTCGAAATGTAATGACTAGAAGAGCGACTGATAATAATGATCCGCATAAAAGAGCTGCATAGCTCAATAACATCATACTTACGTGCATCATTAACCACTGAGATTGTAGAGCAGGTACTAATATTGTGGATTGATGCATTTCAGTTGAAAGACCCGACATGGCAAAGCCTTGAGTAAAAATGGTACTTGGTGCAATTATTGTGCTTAAATCGTTTTTAAGGTTACGTATCTTGGGAATCATATGAATAATGAAGAAACTACACGAAAGGAAGATTAATGACTCGTATAAATTACTTAATGGAAAATGTCCCGAAGAAATCCAACGAGAAATTAATAATCCTGTTATAGAGAAAAAGGTAGCTATCATCCCTTTTTCTGATGAATCACGTAATCCTACAATTTTGTGGACTAATAAGGTCATCAAATGAATCATAATCACAATTGAAATGATCGAAAAAGAGATATGAGTTAATATATGTTCTAAAGTCACAAATATCATAAAAGGGGTCCCATTACAGAATTGGAAATCGCGAATTGAATACATTTTAGGATCTATTGTATCTCTTTTAGAAGATGCCGCCACTCGGACTCGAACCGAGATGCTTTAGCACTGCTTCCTAAGAGCAGCGTGTCTACCGATTTCACCACGGCGGCTTACTTGAAATAATAATAGTCAATTCATGTTGAATCGTCGAGATTCAAGGATTCAATATAGTTTAGGAAACATTAATTAGAATCAATGAATAAAGACTGGTTTGTGGTTTAAATATTTGAATCTTCAATAAAATATCTACCTAGGTAGTATCGTCGTGGGTTTTTTAACAATCAACTTTCATGTACTAGAAACTAAGTTTTCTCCAAACAGTTGGAACTCCATAGTTTTTTCTCGGTTGAGGTATAAAACTAAGAATTGTCTTTTTTTCTCAATTTTTTTATGATTTGTTTTTCATTTATCCGATTTCATGGATTCAAATGAAAAAGATTGAGTTTTTTTTTTTCAATGAACAAAATCAAATAACTAGGATTTCATATCTATCACAATTTCATCATTAAATACAAATAATTTGTTATTTTTCTAATGATTTCGATACCTTAGTATATTTAAATTTTAGTATATTTAAATTAAAGTATTAATATTCTTTATTGCGCATATAATTTATAATACCATTTACAAAACCAATTAAGTTTTGGGATAGGCATATAACAAAAGAGTTTCAATCTCTATCACAATTGTACTTTTCTATTGTGAAAAGTACAATTGTGATAGGGAAAAAAATAATACTTAGAACCCAATATACAAAAAACTCTTATTCTATATATCACAGCAGTGAGTTCTAAGTAATATTGAGAAATTTAATACAGAAAAATACATTAGTTAACATTAATCTTACAAAATTTGGGGTTCTTTAGGCTATATCAATTGAGATTATTCTAAGACTTTATTATTTGTTTGTCGCACAAAAAAACTTTTTGAATGCCCGGTGGAAACCGATTTCGCTAAAGAAAAAGTTTTTACTGCAACTAAATATCCTTTTTTCTTCCAAATATTTCTACGAATACGTTTTTTTGACATAGAAGTACGTTTTTTTGGAACTGCCAT